AAACTTCCTTTTCTCCGTGCCCGTTCCGCATGCGCTTCGCGCGCCATTGGCGCTTTGCTCTCCTCTTATTCTTCATTGGACGGTTCGGATGGACTTCGCCGTTCTTTCCCAACTAAAATAGAAAAGGCTGTATCACATCGAGATGTCGATTCGTTTTCCGCCCCCAATGAGATGGGGAATTTATAACTCCCTATTTAGACTTTTGGGCCCTGAATCTTTCTGAATCGAGACCCGGCCCGGCTCGCGTCGTTCCAACAACCGGCGGGGAGCACCTCAGTATACGATCGCGTACAGTAACTGGGAGTCCTATTACACCTAAGGCCAACTTCAATTCACCAAACCAAGGTTCATCTCGTGTAGTGATTGTGGACTCGTACAAGGATATTGAGTAGACGGTTGATGTATCAGACTCGACCCTATCTTTCGTAGCATGCATTCCCATCCGTGTCGCAACTGATTCGGTAAGCTACGTGTCCGGTCCACGGAGAACTGCCTTCGGTCCCCCAAACTGACTTACTCGTGGCAACCTTCCGGCCGCCCAACGACCTATAACGCTAGTCACTACTCCCACTGGGGCTAGGAAGTAAGCCCCACAACCCAAAGCGGCGAAGAACAAATAGAATTTGCTACAAAAGCCGGCTAACGGGGGTATTCCTGCGTATGAGAACATAGTAATGGAGAAGGTAATAGCCGAAATAGGATTCGTTTTGGCTAGAGCGCCCAAATCCGCTATATATTTGACACGGCTTTGCCGTAATGCTGAAACTATGGCGAATGCATCTATCGTCATTGATGCATAAATAAAGATACCAATTAGTAGTGATTGAATTCCTTCTATGGTTCCACATGAGAAACCAGTACGAATATAACCTACATGTCCAATTGAACTATGAGCTAGAAGTCTTTTGACTTTCGTTTGGGCCATGGCGGCCAGCGCTCCTAAGATCATAGAAGCAATGCTGCAGAAAAAGAAGATTTGTTGCAATGTAGCTCCATAAGAACCATAAATAGAAAGACGTGAAATATTAGCAGAAATAGAGATTTTAGGCGCAATAGAAAGGAATGCTGTAACCGGGGTGGGTGAACCCTCATAGATATCAGGTGCCCACATATATAGAGTCAAAAGAGATATGGAATCCGAAGGGGAGGGGGGTTTTCTTCGGGGCTCGAGAGATGGAATAGATAGGGCCCCACAAGTTTTGAATTCGCCGCTGGTCTATCGAGAGGGAACGAGGAATTCTCAACGAAAAAAGTGCTCTCTGAACCGAACGTGAAAGTCGTTTTCCATCAGACGGCTGTTCCCGTAACTCTACTCTCGACTTGGATTATATATCCAATAAGGTCCGCTCTCGGCCATTCCACACGCTGCCTAGCAGAGGCGTGGTTATCTGAAGTGGATTCTCTCTTTTGTAGTAGATGCCGAACCTGCTGCCCCATTGACTAAGAGGGGGGCGGGCGCAGCAGCTACATGGACCCCTTCCTTTCTGTTGTTGCCAGCGCTTTCCCGGGCCGAGCCATAATTCTTTATTAGAAAGGGCAGGCAAAGCCCGAAGGCTGCTATCCCAATAGGCCAGCGGGCGGAACGAGGAGAGGGCCCGACAATCATACCACCCCGCGGTCGAAAAAGCGTGTTCCCTTCAGATAAGACGCACCGTAGGCCATCCTCGGCCTTCTTCGTTTTCGATGAAAAAGAAAGAAAATATCGATCTCCGAAAGCCTTTTCCTTCCCCCGCCGCATCTCCCTCCCTTCGTCGAGCCTTTCCTTTAATGGTTGGGGGAAGCATTCCCTTATCTGAACTTGGCGGGCATTCTTTCCAGCCTGACTCAAATAGGAGGTGGGTTTGTTTGGTTTGAACATAGGCTCAAACATTATTTGAAGGGTCCTAGCTACGCCATGCGTTCAATAAAAAATCTGGAAAGGAAAGCAGCAGGGATGACAAAAAGAGAGCGCTTTCCTGCACTGAAAAAAAAGGACCTAAGAGAAGAGCGTCTTCTCTTAGCTTTCTTCCTCCCGCGCCCGCCGCCGTCCGGCCCGCGTTAGAGGGGAAGAAAAATGGAGAGAGAAAGAGCAGATGGATTCTATCCCCTATATCGAACACTCATTCCTATCTATTGATAGAAAGATCTTCGTCAAATACCGGACTTTTCCTTTTTTTGTTTTTTTTATAATTCCTCATATCCAAGGCAGCTTATCACAAGCACCCCACCCCATACGACTTGTTGGGGGGCCGTTGAATCAAACAAAGTAAGTAGTAGGCGCTTCATAGCAACTTTCATTCTAAAGGAAAGCGAAGAACCCACTTTTAGTCAATAAGAGCCCTACTTCCCTCGAAAAACCTCATCACTGAAATTCAAGCGCAAACCCATTTCTTAGTCACCGGGCTGAGCGCACCTTTGGTACTTCAGTAGGGCGAGCTCTTTGATAGTGACTTCTTTCGGGGCGACGAAAGGCTACTTCAATCTAGAAAACAGCCGGAAACTCGAGAGGGTCGCCTTTGGG